TCGGATTGGAACAAATCACTATAATTCGTCCGCGCCTACGGATCAGTCGACATTTTTCACAAATTTTACGAACAGAAGCCCTTATTTTCATATTTATTATTCCTTACCTTAATTTTTAATCTATTCCTTGGAAGAAAATAAGTCTCTTTCATTTTTTTTTTTAACTTCGAATTGTATCGCCATGAAAGGAATGCTTAAAAAATCACCTAATCGTTCGAATCTTTGTTGCGAAGTCTATAAATTATACGTCCCCTGGTTGAATCATAACGACTTACTTCGATTTTGACTCTATCCCCGGGTAGTATCCGTATAAAACTGCGCCGGATCCTCCCCGAAACATAACCTAGAATTACATCTTCATTATCTAAACGGACCCGGAACATACCGTTGGGAAGTGATTCAGTAATTAAACCTTCATGAATCAATTTTTGTTCTTTCATTCCAGGTAACCTCCTTGAAGTATCAACTAATGGAGGAAGAGTTATATAACTCACTTTTCCTCTCTATTTCACAAATAGGAAGTTAGAGAGAAAATTAGGATACCAGAGGAGGAGGATCACCATATATATAACAAAAGTTCGCCTCCAATTTTTTCTCGTCGAGCTTCTCGATCTGTCATTATACCTCGAGAAGTAGAAAGAATTACAATTCCTATTCCACCTAAAATCTTAGGAATTTGTTGATAGTTGGAATAAATTCGTAAACCGGGTCGGCTGATACGCTTTAAAATAGTTCTATGTATTCTTTTCCTAGTCTTTCTATGTCGCAGAGTTGAAACCAAGAAATATTTGTTACCTTCCTGATGTTTCCGAACGTTTTCAATAAAACCTTCTCGTAGAAGTATTTTCACAATATTTTCGGTTATATTAGTAGATGCTATTCGAACCGTTCCTTTTTTATCCATGTCAGCATTTCTTATAGAAGTTATTATATCGGCAATAGTGTCCCTACCCATGACGAACTATAATTATTGGTGCCCCCTAATTTTGATATAATCAACATGTTTCCTTTTTTTCTTTGTTTTATTTTCTTTCATTTTTTTTTTATTATTAAATTATTAATTATGAAAAGTATATGCGTAAAAGTATATGCGTGAGACACAATCTACTAATCTACTAAATTTGATCTATTTTAGATGTCCTGATATATCATAGTCTCATCTAGTAGTATTTATAATACCTCGGGAGCCAATGAAACTATTTTAGTAAAATTCAACTGTCTCAATTCCCGAGCGATCGCACCAAAAACTCGAGTTCCTTTTGGATTTCCTTCTTGATCAATGACAACCGCAGCATTGTCATCATATCGTATTATCATACCGTTGTCACGTTTGAGTTCTTTACAAGTACGTACAATTACAGCTCTAATTACTTCTGATCTTTCTAGTGGCATATTGGGCACTGCTTCTTTGATTACAGCAACAATAACGTCACCAATATGAGCATATCGATGATTACCAGCTCCTATGATTCGAATACACATCAATTCTCGAGCTCCGCTGTTATCCGCTACATTCAAAAGGGTCTGAGGTTGAATCATATCATTTTATTGGAATCCGTTATTTTTATGCAAAGGATGAAGGAAAAAAAGAAATATTCTCTGTCCAGAAATAAATAAACTTTGGTTGTTTTTTCATCCTCAATACACCGTTTAGTTCTACATCCCCATCCTGACAAATTGAGTTCGTATAGGCATTTTGGACGCAGCTAGTGAAATAGCTGCTCTGGCTACAGTTTCTGATACTCCGCCCATTTCATAAAGTATTCGACCTGGCTTAACAACGGATACCCAATATTCGGGGGATCCCTTCCCCGAACCCATACGTGTTTCTGCAGGTCTTACTGTAACAGGTTTGTCAGGAAATATACGTACCCATATTTTTCCACCACGACGCACATATCGTGTCATTGCTCTTCGCCCTGCTTCTATTTGTCTAGCTGTGATCCAAGCGGGTTCAAGTGCCTGAAGAGCGTATCTGCCGAAACAAATATGATTGCCTCGACAAGATATTCCCTTCATTCTTCCTCTATGTTGTTTACGAAATCTGGTTCTTTTGGGGTTATAGTTGATGGTCGTTTCTTAATTCCATCTCTACTGCAGAACCGGACATGAGAGTTTCCTCTCATCCAGCTCCTCGCGAATGAAAGGATTCAATAATATTACAGATACACATGTATTTAATAAAATAATACACTAAGACATTTATTGATATTGAATTTGTTACATAGGAAGATGTATATACAGGATATACAGCTAGAATATTTATGTTATGCATATTTATAGATATAGATTATAGATAATGCTTTTTTAGTTTATAACGATAACGATCCTTGATCCTTATTTTGACCCTTATCAAATGATGCCAAAATATTGTAATGTAATCTCAATAAATAAAGGTTTCGCGGGCGAATATTGACTCTTTGCTGTTTCATTCCTAGGTCAATCCATGACTTCTCAGAATAAATAAATTTTTTCTCGGTTCGTTCCGCCATCCCACCCAATGAATTATTCGGATTCGTTTTAAGTAGAATCCTATGCGGTCACAGGTTTCGTCGTTCCCATAGCTTCTCCATTAATGGTTAGGCCTGAACTCTGCAATGGAGCTCCCAACAAAATTCCTTCTCGAGTCAATCTCCTTAGTTTTTATTAACCCGAGGCTCTTTATTATTCATATCACTTTATTATTATTTACATTCATTCAGTATTGATGCTTTATCACATTGCCTTTTATGAGGTAATTCATAGACCATACATATTGGAATCATATATCATTGATATTTTTGTTCTCTCTTTCTATCATCCTTCCATTTATCCACATCCCTTTATTTTTGCTTCACAACCCATAATCAGATTTTTTTATGGAAAAGATTTCAGTTGCAGTTGCTGCAACTATATGATTGATCCACTCATCTCATATAGTGACTGTTTCTTGGGATCTCGACAATACGAAGCAATAAGTTGGTTATTAGTTTATTTTGTTTTTATTTTTATATAGTTATTAAGTTTAAGTAGGGGTCAGTCTATTTTTTTTTTTTTGAATCCCAACTCTAAACTCTAAAGAAAAATTAACGAGTCACACACTAAGCATAGCAATTATAACAAATGGTCAATCGAATTTTTATTCAACCTTATAGAATTAGAATTGCTCATTTTTGTTTGATTTAACGGAAAAAGAATGAAACAGTTTGTGATTTTTTGTTCTATCACTGGACAGAATGGCAAGACAAATAAAGTAAAGGTCTATTATTCCTCGTCCACAAATATCCAAATTTTTATGCCTAATACTCCATAGATAGTTCGAATTGTATAGGAACAATGATCAATTTTAGCGCGAATTGTTTGTAGGGGAACCCTGCCCTCTCTAATCCATTCGACACGTGCAATTTCTTTTCCGTCGATCCGCCCTGCAATTTGTACTTGAATTCCTTTTGTATCTGTTTGTTCAGCTAATTCAATAGCTTTTTTCATTGCCTTTCGAAACGAAACTCTATTTTTTAATTGTAAAGCTATGTATTCCGCAAGAATATTAGGTTGCCCATAAGGTTTTTCAACTCTTGTGATAACAATGTTGAGTCTCCGGTTCACAGAATGAAATTCCTTTTGTACATTCATCTGTAATTCTTCGATTCCTCGTGTTTGGCCCTCTATTAATAAATTTGGAAATCCAATATAGATTATGACCTGGATCAAATCGATTCTTTTTTTAATTCCTATACGTGCGATTCCTTCGAAACCCGAGGATATTCTCCTATTTTTTTGTACATAGTTCTTGATACAATTCCGTATTTTTTCATCTTCCTGTAGACCCACGGAATAATTTTTGGGTTGTGCGAACCAAAAGGAATGATGACGTTGGGTTGTACCAAGTCTGAAACCAAGTGGATTTATTTTTTGTCCCATATTTTCCTATTATATTTTCTTTCCATCCATATATTTTATTTTATTTTACTATGATGAATCTAAATCTTAGATTGATCTAAGAATAATATAATTTAGATTTATCCTTTAATACAATTGTTATATGACAAGTAGGTCTTTTTATCGGATAACTACGTCCTCGAGCCCGAGGTCTTAATTTTTTCACAATAGTACTCCTATTAACTTTGGCTTCACTAATGAATGAATCAGCTTCGTTCAAACCCTTATTATGACTAGCATTTGCTGCTGCAGAATAAACCAATTTTAAAATGGGATAAGATGCTCGATAAGGCATGAGTTCCAGTATCATAAGTGTTTCCTCATAGGAACGCCCGCGAATCTGATCAATTACTCTTCGCGCTTTGAAAACAGACATACTACATATATGTTGAGCTACAACTTTTACTTCTTTACGCCGACGCCAGGGTGCTTCTACTTCTTTATTTACTTCTTTAAGCGAACTCCTGTTCTTTATCATAAGGTTATCCTATCCCCCACCAATGAATGATAAACACTTGTTTTACTTTAATTTTTTTTACTTTGCTTTGACTTTAATTTAAATTTTTTTATATTAATTTATATATAAAAATTAACTTAACGACGAGATTTATTATCGTTTCTTGCATGTCTCGCAAAAGTCAGAGTAGGCGCGAATTCTCCCAATTTGTGACCTACCATGCGATCTGTTATATAAATAGGTAAATGTTCCTTTCCATTATGAATAGCGATTGTATGGCCAATCATTGTGGGTATAATGGTAGATGCCCGAGACCAAGTTACTATTATTTCTTTCTCCTCCCTCATGTTGAGTTTTTCAATTTTTGCCGATAAATGATTAGCTACAAAAGGGTTTTTTTTTAGTGAACGTGTCATGTCACAGTGTATTACTCCTTTTTTTTACATTTTTTATTTTAAAGATTGGCATTCTATGTCCAATATCTCGATCTAAGTTAAGTATGGAGGTCAGAATAAATACAATAATGATGAATGGAAAAAAGAGAAAATCCTTTAGCTCGAAAAGGGGCGGATGTAGCCAAGTGGATCAAGGCAGTGGATTGTGAATCCACCATGCGCGGGTTCAATTCCCGTCGTTCGCCCATCACATTTTTTCAAATTCCAAAAATTCGATTTTCAATATTCCTATTTACGGCGACGAAGAATAAAACTATCACTATATTTTTTCCTTTTCCTACTTCTTCTTCCAAGCGCAGGATAACCCCAAGGGGTTGTGGGTTTTTTTCTACCAATTGGGGCTCTCCCCTCACCGCCCCCATGGGGATGGTCTACAGGGTTCATAACTACTCCTCTTACTACAGGACGCTTACCTAGCCAACACTTAGATCCGGCTCTACCCAAACTTTTTTGGTTCACCCCAACATTACCCACTTGTCCGACTGTTGCTAAGCAGTTTTTGGATATCAAACGGACCTCCCCAGATGGTAATCTTAATGTGGCCGATTTACCCTCTTTTGCAATCAGTTTCGCTACAGCACCTGCTGCTCTAGCTAATTGTCCACCCTTTCCAAGTGTGATTTCTATGTTATGTATGGCCGTGCCTAAGGGCATATCGGTTGAAGTAGATTCTTCTTTTTTATCAATAAAACCCCTTCCCAAACTGTACAAGCTTCTTCCAAAGCATACGGCTTTCTAGATGTATATGATGATATCTAGACAGATGGATCTTATATAAATCGTATGATGAAGTACCACATGAGTGGATATATAGGAATCCAAATCTGCTGAATCACTCATGTTATGATCTTCCACATCCTAGGTCTCCCCGTTCCGTCATCTGGCTTATGTTCTTCATGTAGCATTCAGACCGAATGACTCTATGAAATTACGTCGATACTTCCACATATTACGGGTAACGTAGGAGACATCTCTCTTTTTCCCCGGGGGGATCTTAATTACCACTGCTTAGCTTTCAATTCGCCTCTGACCATCAAATTAAATGTGAATAACCCGTCCTCCTCTCTTTGAAACAAGGGGCGCTTCCGGTTCTGTGCGTGCTTCAAACAATTTTGTCTTCTCCATATTACCATATCTCTAGAGTCAATAATTTTCTATGAGGAACTACTGAACTCAATCACTTGCTGCCGTTACTCAACAGTTTTCTGTTGAGGTCTATCCCGTAGAGGTACTCAAATTGGATCAGTGATCGATTTCTAGGTTTCGTCGTAAACCTAATTGGTTACTTCCAATTACGTAAATCAATAGTTCAAACCGCACTCAAAGGTAGGGCATTTCCCATTGATATAGGAACTTCTGTACCAGAAACAATGGTATCTCCAATTATAGCCCCTCTGGGATGTAAAATATATCTCTTCTCACCATCCCCATAGTGTATGAGACAAATGTATGCATTTCGATTAGGATCGTATTCTATGGTTACGATTCTACCAGATATGTCTTTTTCATTCCGTCGAAAATCGATTTTACGGTATAGACGCTTATGACCTCCCCCTCTATGCCGTGCGGTAATGATTCCTCTGGCATTACGACCTTTACTACAACGATGCTGTCCATAGATCAAATTATTTCGTGGATTGGATTTCACTTGACTGTTTACGGCTCCATTGCGTGTGCTCGGGGTAGAAGTTTTGTATAAATGTATCGCCGTGTTATTAAGTATTTTGCTTTAAGTTCTTTTCTCTATAAGAGGTGGAATAGAATAACCCGGTTGAAGCGTAATGATCATACGTCTGTAATGCATTGTATGTCCCATAATAGGTCCCATTCTTCTACCCTTTCCCGGGAGTCGATGACTATTCATAGCTATTACCTTGACACCAAAGAAGAGTTCGACCCAATGCTTTATTTCTGTCCTAGTTGATCCTGATTCGACATTAGAAGTATATTGATTGTTCCCCAATAACCGAATACTTTTTTCTGTAAATACTGCATATTTGATTCCATCCATAAATCCATTTTCTTCCCTATGAGTTCCAGTATCGATAAGAATTCTAGTTCTTACTGTTCATATGTTATGGTATGAATATACCATACCAATTCGTTATGTATGGATGATGAGATTCCATTGATACAGAGCCAATTCCAATAGACTTATTGAACGTTCCCATTGGCGTGCATCCAGCAGGAATTGAACCTACGAATTTGCCAATTATGAGTTGGGCGCTTTAACCATTCAGCCATGGATGCTTAACAGAGATCATCGTACATCGTGAATAACCAAATTCCAATTGAAATGAAATCTTTAGGAGGAATCAATGAAACGACATCAATTCAAATCCTGGATCGTCGAATTGAGAGAGATATTGAGAGAGATCAAGAATTCTCACTATTTCTTAGATTCATGGATCAAATTCAATTCAGTGGGATCTTTCACTCACATTTTTTTCCATCAAGAACGCTTTATGAAACTCTTTGACCCCCGAATTTGGAGTATCCTACTTTCACGTGATTCGCAGGGTTCAACAAGCAATCGATATTTCGCGATCAAAGGTGTAGTACTGCTTGTAGTAGCGGTCCTTATATCTCGTATTAACAATCGAAAGATGGTCGAAAGAAAAAATCTCTATTTGATGGGGCTTCTTCCTATACCTATGAATTCCATTGGACCCAGAAATGAGACATTGGAAGAATCTTTTTGGTCTTCCAATATCAATAGGTTGATTGTTTCGCTCCTGTATCTTCCAAAAGGGAAAAAGATTTCTGAGAGTTGTTTCATGGATCCGCAAGAGAGTACTTGGGTTCTCCCAATAAATAAAAAGTGTATCATGCCTGAATCTAACCGGAGTTCGCGGTGGTGGAGGAACCGGATCGGAAAAAAGAGGGATTCTAGTTGTAAGATATCTAATGAAACCGTAGCTGGAATTGAGATCTCATTCAAAGAGAAAGATAGCAAATATCTGGAGTTTATTTTTTTATCCTATACGGATGATCCGATCCGCAAGGACCATGATTGGGAATTGTTTGATCGTCTTTCTCCGAGGAAGAAGCGAAACATAATCAACTTGAATTCGGGACAGCTATTCGAAATCTTAGGGAAAGACTTGATTTGTTATCTCATGTCTGCTTTTCGTGAAAAAAGACCAATTGAAGGGGAGGGTTTCTTCAAACAACAAGGAGCTGAGGCAACTATTCAATCAAATGATATTGAGCATGTTTCCCATCTCTTCTCGAGAAACAAGTGGGGTATTTCTTTGCAAAATTGTGCTCAATTTCATATGTGGCAATTCCGCCAAGATCTCTTCGTTAGTTGGGGGAAGAATCAGCACGAATCGGATTTTTTGAGGAACGTATCGAGAGAGAATTTGATTTGGTTAGACAATGTGTGGTTGGTAAACAAGGATCGGTTTTTTAGCAAGGTACGGAATGTATTGTCAAATATTCAATATGATTCCACAAGATCTATTTTCGTTCAAGTAAGGGATTCTAGCCAATTGAAAGGATCTTCTGATCAATCCATAGATCATTTCGATTCCATTAGAAATGAGGATTCAGAATATCCCACATTGATCGATCAAACAGAGATTCAGCAACTAAAAGAAAGATCGATTCTTTGGGATCCTTCCTTTCTTCAAACGGAACGAACAGAGATAGAATCAGATCGATTCCCGAAATGCCTTTTTGGATCTTCCTCAATGTCCCGGCTATTCACGGAACGTGAGAAGCAGATGAATAATCATCTGCTTCCGGAAGAAATCGAAGAATTTCTTGGGAATCCTACAAGATCAATTCGTTCTTTTTTCTCTGACAGATGGTCAGAACTTCATCTGGGTTCGAATCCTATTGAGAGGTCCACTAGAGATCAGAAATTTTTGAAGAAAAAACAAGATGTTTCTTTTGTCCCTTCCAGGCGATCGGAAAATAAAGAAATGGTTGATATATTCAAGATAATTACGTATTTACAAAATACCGTCTCAATTCATCCTATTTCATCAGATCCGGGATGTGATATGGTTCCGAAGGATGAACCGGATATGGACAGTTCCAATAAGATTTCATTCTTGAACAAAAATCCATTTTTTGATTTATTTCATCTATTCCATGACCGGAACAAAAGGGGATACACGTTACACCACGATTTTGAATCAGAAGAGAGATTTCAAGAAATGGCAGATCTATTCACTCTATCAATAACCGAGCCGGATCTGGTGTATCATAGGGGATTTGCCCTTTCTATTGATTCCTACGGGTTGGATCAAAAAAAATTCTTGAATGAGGTATTCAACTCCAGAGATGAATCGAAAAAGAAATCTTTATTGGTTCTACCTCCTCTTTTTTATGAAGAGAATGAATCTTTTTATCGAAGGATCAGAAAAAAATCGGTCCGGATCTACTGCGGGAATGATTTGGAAGATCCAAAACTAAAAACAGCGGTATTTGCTAGCAACAACATAATGGAGGCGGTCAATCAATATAGATTGATCCGAAATCTGATTCAAATCCAATATAGCACCTATGGGTACATAAGAAATGTATCTAATCGATTCTTTTTAATGAATAGATCCGATCGCAACTTCGAATATGGAATTCAAAGGGATCAAATAGGAAATGATACTCTGAATCATATAACTATAATGAAATATACGATCAACCAACATTTATCGAATTTGAAAAAGAGTCAGAAGAAATGGTTTGATCCTCTTATTTCTCGAACCGAGAGATCCATGAATCGGGATCCTGATGTATATAGATACAAATGGTCCAATGGGAGCAAGAATTTCCAGGAACATTTGGAACATTTCGTTTCTGAACAGAAGAACCGTTTTCAAGTAGTGTTCGATCGATTACGTATTAATCAATATTCGATTGATTGGTCCGAGGCTATCGACAAACAAGATTTGTCTAAGTCACTTCGTTTCTTTTTGTCCAAGTCACTTCTCTTTTTGTCCAAGTCACTTCTCTTTTTGTCCAAGGCACTTCCCCTTTTCTTTGTGAGTATCGGGAATATCCCCATTCATAGGTCCGAGATCCACATCTATGAATTGAAAGGTCCGAATGATCAACTCCGCAATCCGTTGTTAGAATCAATAGGTGTTCAAATCGTTCATTTGAATAAATTGAAACCCTTCTTATTGGATGATCATGATACTTCCCAAAGACCGAAATTCTT